CTTGTTACTAATACAGTCTAGCCTCTGTTCTTCCTTAGATCCCTTGTTTCACTCCGATAGTATCATAGATCGGGATCGATGCAGAGGAAATGAATGCATTTCCATACTATAAGCTAGGCTATAAGTAAGTGGAATAGATAGAACATAATCTGGATCATGCCACATCACTTATTCTACTGGATCTTACGGAGCCTGCTCATGCACGAGACATGATTCGGGTCTGATCATAGAAAGGATTCTCCTCAAGCGAACCAGCCTATCCTGGGGGTATTTACACGGTGGTTGGAACAGAGACACATTTGGTTGTGAATTCCAATGTGGCGGATAAAATCATATATCTGCATGGCCCAATCAATAGTTCAAGTCACACACTCCCATAATCCATCTCTCTTCCGAGAATTCACTTCAACTATTCGTATCAAATAAAAAATACTTCGGAGTTGAAGGGAAATATCCAAATAACATGTCTTATTATTTTCAATAATACATATTTGTAGCAATGAAATACTATTGTTCCTACCCAAAATGATATATGATCTATTCTATAAAGGACCTGAAATACCCTGTTTACGTATCATTGGAAAGTGCATTGACATAAATACGGCAGTAAGAAGAGGTAATACAAAAGTGTGTAAACTATAAAAACGGGTCAAAGTGGATTGACCCACACTAGCACTTCCGCGTAATAACTCTACCAAAGGCGATCCTATGACAGGGATAGCCTCAGGTACGCCGGTCACGATTTTGACTGCCCAATAACCAATTTGGTCCCGAGGTAAGGAATAACCAGTTACGCCAAAAGATGCAGTCAATACAGCTAGAACCACACCCGTAACCCAAGTCAACTCGCGAGGTTTCTTAAATCCACCTGTGAGATAAACGCGAAATACGTGCAGGATCATCATTAGGACCATCATACTTGCTGACCATCGATGAACTGATCGGATTAACCAACCAAAGTTGGCTTCAGTCATTATGTATTGAACAGAGGCAAAAGCCTCTGTAACGGTCGGACGATAGTAAAAAGTCATAGCAAAACCCGTAGCTACTTGTACTAAAAAACAAGTAAGTGTGATCCCTCCTAGACAATGAAATATGTTGACATGAGGAGGAACATATTTACTAGTTATATCATCTGCAATCGCCTGAATCTCGAGACGCTCCTCGAACCAATCATATACTTTATTGAGATAGGTAAACCAAGGATACTCCCCCCTCGGAGAACCGTATATGAGAATTTCATCTCGTACGGCTCAAGCGGAAACACCCCAATACTGGTTCCAACGGATATGGAATAGAAAGTTTGGTTTGAAACTTTTTAGCCACTTGATTCAATCTTCCCTGAGGATACGAAAGAACTAAAAGCCGGAATCTCTTTTTTGTGATGATAATGCCACAATATCAAGTTGGCTCATTCATCTTTATGTCGATCGTTACAGGCCTCTTGAATGTTCTCTTACCCTATACCCTATTTCTTGTTTTTGTTTGTGCGTAATGCAGATTGACTATTGAATTGATAGGAATTCTCTTGTTGAAACCTTATAAATCGATTGAAACCTCAGATTCATACTAGAACCACGATGATTCAACAAAGCCCCAATCAAAGCCAAAGGTTCTCTGAGTAAAAACCGTTTGATCATCATTTATTTAATGTTTAATGTTTAATGAAAGGGTGTAATGACTAAAAATCCAGAGAAACAATTGTTCGATTTATGAAATACCTCTTTGCAAATTTTTTGGAGTCCGGTCGCGAGGTCTGAATAGTAGGTATGAATCATAGTTCAAATATTTCTTAATCTATTCTATTCCATAGAATCCGTGCTGCAGATACTCGAATGAATATCCGACGAGGTAGAACCATCTCTATCGAGATGACAGGCCCATTCTCTGTACTATCAATAGGATCACTTATCACAAGTCACACACTCATATTCCGGAAATACCGAAACAAAATAATTCCACGGTCGAACTACCAGAAAAACCTAGAAAGGCGAATCGAATCCTAAGTGATTCATTTTTGATTGAAAAGCTAGGACTTGATGGTTCTTCTGGACCTAACTTACTGAAATTCCATCCAGTAAAACGGAAGAATTATAAATCTCCAAAATAATAGATAGGAATATCGCAAATAGAGCCATTGCGACACCCATAAAGGGAGTAGTTCCCCATCCAGGAGCTACTTTACCATATTCTGAATTCAATGGTTTTAATAAATCCCCTACAATTGTTCGTCTTGGCCCAGATCTGCTGGAACTACCCTCAATGGTTTGTGTAGCCATAAATCCTATTGCATTGGTTGTGAGATCTGTTGACTTTGTATACCATTCCATTGTAAATAAACGATCTTATCGTAGATCCATCGTGGTCTTGAAATTACCTAATAATGGAAACAGCAACCCTAGTCGCCATCTCCATATCTGGTTCACTTGTAAGCTTTACTGGGTACGCCTTATATACCGCTTTTGGGCAACCCTCTCAACAACTAAGAGATCCATTCGAAGAACACGGGGACTAGTTGAAATAATGAACCTCCCAATATGGGGAGGTTCATTATTTCAATTGAGATAATGAAAAATCATTTCATCTTTTTATTCGGAACCTTAGGCGGTTCTCGAAAAAAGATGGCGAAAAAAATTATCCCTAGAGTCGAGACTAACAGGAATGTATAAACCAATGCTTCCATAGATTCGATCGTGGTTTACAATTATAGCTTCCACACCTGTTCATTTGGGATCATTTCCCAGAAAAAAAAAAAGGGGCAAGAGTCAAAGAAAAGGCGTTGATTCGAATCAATATTTTTCCGGTACCCTAACCCTATACCAATACCAATCAAAAAAATATCAAAAAAATAGAGGCGAAACATAACAGAGCAATGTTGTATCAGACTACTTGTCTCCTTGTAGTTGGATCTCCAAGTTTTTGGAATGCTCCAAATTCCACTTGAGCATCCAAATCTGGGTCAATACCGGCAAAAACATCTCTGAACAAGGTTCTAGCGCCGTGCCAAATGTGTCCGAAAAAGAAGAGCAAAGCAAACGAAGCATGTCCAAAAGTGAACCAACCTCTTGGACTGCTACGAAAAACACCATCGGATTTCAAAGTAGCACGATCTAATTCAAAAATTTCACCCAATTGGGCACGTCTAGCATATTTTTTCACAGTAGCCGGATCGCCATAACTGACTCCATTGAGTTCGCCACCATAGAACTCAACAGTTACACCTACTTGTTCGACACTATACTTGGATTCCGCCCTTCTAAAAGGAACATCGGCTCTCACAATTCCGTCTCCATCTACCAAAACCACTGGAAATGTTTCAAAAAAAGTGGGCATACGTCGTACAAAAAGCTCATGCCCATCTTTATCTCGAAAGATGGGGTGTCCTAACCATCCAACAGCTATTCCATCTCCGTTGTCCATTGAGCCCGCTCTGAATAATCCTCCCTTCGCCGGATTATTACCGATGTAATCATAAAAAGCTAGTTTATCGGGAATTTTAGACCAAGCTTCTGATAAGCTCAGATTTTCGGCTAGCCCGGTACCAACTCTTCGATATATTTCTTGCTGGAAGTATCCCTGATCCCACTGATAACGAGTGGGACCAAATAATTCGATCGGAGTCGTTGCTGAACCGTACCACATAGTTCCAGCAACAACGAAAGCCGCAAAAAACACAGCAGCTATACTACTGGAGAGGACAGTTTCAATATTGCCCATACGTAATCCTTTGTATAGACGTTGGGGTGGGCGGACACTAAGATGGAATAGACCTGCTAATATACCCAAAGTCCCCGCTGCAATATGATGAGAAGCTATTCCTCCCGGAACAAAAGGATCAAAACCTTCCGCGCCCCACGCTGGATTTACAGATTGCACTTTTCCGGTTAGTCCATAAGGATCAGACACCCATATTCCAGGACCATACAAGCCTGTTACATGAAATGCGCCAAACCCAAAGCAAGCCACCCCTGAGAGAAATAAATGAATTCCAAAGATCTTGGGCAAATCCAAAGAGGGTTTTCCCGTACGTTCATCACAGAATATTTCTAGGTCCCAGTACACCCAATGCCAGATAGCTGCCAAGAAGCACAGGCCAGAAAACACAATATGTGCCCCGGCCACACCCTCGTAACTCCAAATACCCGGATTCGTTATAGTTCCTCCGGTGATACTCCATCCACCCCATGAATTGGTTATTCCTAAACGAGTCATGAAGGGTATAACGAACATACCTTGTCTCCACATTGGATCAAGAACGGGATCAGAGGGATCAAAAACCGCTAATTCGTATAGAGCCATCGAACCGGCCCAACCAGAAACTAGAGCTGTATGCATTATATGGACAGAAAGCAACCGACCAGGATCATTCAATACGACGGTATGAACACGATACCAAGGCAAACCCATGGAACTACCCCTTCATCAAAGAAAAATGACACTATGTAACTTTATCGCATTGGAAAAGACTATGCTACGGCCCTCACCTTTTCAGTAGATTATCTCGGAGCAAGGGTTAATATTTATTCCCTTTCGTTGGTAATAGTAATAATGGAACGATTCCATTCGTAGGAACAAAGAGAAGCAGATCTATTCTATACCCGATAAGTACCAATACGCAATGGTGGAATTGGACCATTTTTTGTGAGCGAATGCATAGATACTTGTTCATCATTCGAACGATCCATTCGTCAGAATTTTCATTTATTCATTGCGCCTTTCTACATGAATCTTCCATTCTATGGATAGAATCCAATAAACGGCAATATCATGAAGACAATAAAACCATTGTTACGTCTCCGCATCAAAGTGAAGTATAGTACTTATTTTTCTTGAATTTAATGCCCATTGGTGTTCCAAAAGTACCTTTTCGGAATCCTGGAGAGGAAGGTGCAGTTTGGGTTGACGTATAGTGCGACTTGTCAGACGTATTGGGTCATATGGGATTCCCCCGTTCTCTCCCCCGATTGAGATATCCTCTCTTTCGCCCAAGAAAGATTGATTGAACCATCAAATCAATAATTTGGAGCGTGAAGTGCAATTAGATCAATTAATTCCGTTTTGGGGATTGGGGATAAATATTCTAAATTAGAATAATCTATGGTTGGCTTGGACCAATAAGCTGAAGTATCCAGGCTTCGTTCAGAAAATACCAAATTGGTAATATATGTATGATTACCACTTGTATCATTAATGATTCCTATTTATACCATATGAGTGATCTCAAACTGCCAATCAATGAAGTAATACGATGAATACATCGAAGATTGGGCAGAAGAAAAGTCGTAAAGAAGTGGTACTGGGATCATTTGTCCTATATGTGCAAATAGAATTCGGGCGGATCTTTACCCGGAGTAGAGCATAAACCTAAAAGAATTGAAGAGGCCCATTCAGGAACAAGAAAATTACATCGTGGTTTGGATCTCGATGAAACAATACATCAATGAGAGGGTAGTTCAATAAGTTTAGTGAATTCTTTTTTTTTATAGGTTTTATAGGGGGGCGAACAAAAACTCATGTTTCTTGGAAAATGGAAGAAAAAACAAACCCCTTCCTCAGGAAAAAGCCTGCTATGAAAAAAGAAAAGAAGAAATAGGGCTGGAAGGGCTGGAATCGACACATTGATTCTTTTCTTTTTCGCAATTTATTGAACCGTATGCATCGAAAGGTGCGTGTACGGTTCCTAAGGAATACAATTTTGTCCTAATCAACCGACTTCATCGAGAAAGATTACTTTTTTTAGGCCAAGGGGTTGATAGCGAAATCTCGAATCAACTTGTTGGTCTCATGGTATATCTCAGTATAGAAGATGATACCAGGGATCTCTATCTGTTTATAAACTCCCCCGGCGGATGGGTAATACCAGGAATAGCTATTTATGATACTATGCAATTTGTGCCACCAGACGTACATACAATATGCATGGGATTAGCCGCCTCAATGGGATCTTTCCTCCTGGCCGGAGGAGAAATTACCAAACGTCTAGCATTCCCTCACGCTTGGCGCCAATGATTTTTGATTTGAGAGAAAAAAGAAGACTATGCCTTCGCCATATGGAATATTAAGTAATAATAGCATGGCACTTCTAGTTCGATATAAGCAAACCCCTCTTGCTTTTTAATAAATGAAATTATGTATCGAGATAGTAGTATGAAACAAAGGTTATTTCTGATTTGTTCTTATGTATCGGGGGTCCATTTCAGCGTCACAAACCTTTTTTTTTGCTTCCACACCAGAAGTATCTTTCCGATATTGATGAAAGAGAGGGCGAAAATGAAAAAAAAAAAAGATTTTTTTTTCTTATTTGAGCGGATCAGAAAGAAACTTTGGGATTGCTGAATTACAGAAGAGATAAATATAGAAAGCAACAGAACCATCATAGTATTTTTGGCTCCTCCGAGGGGAAGGGTGGTAAATGGATCATCCAACGCTCCGAGTCTGATAGATTCTAGTTGTCTCTTTCTTCGATGGAAGGGGAAGGATAAATTCCATTGCAGAGCCGTATGCAATGCACAAAAGATGCCTGTACGGTTGTTCGATTCTATCTTTTTTTTTTTCTTCTTCTTATTCTTTATCCCTTCCTTTTCACCCGATCATACCAGATAGAGGAACCGTTCATTATGTTATATCATCAGGGTTATGATCCACCAACCTGCTAGTTCTTTTTATGAGGCGCAAACAGGAGAATTTATCTTGGAAGCGGAGGAGCTACTGAAACTCCGCGAAATCATCACAAGAGTTTATGCACAAAGAACCGGCAACCCTTTATGGGTTGTATTCGAAGACATGGAAAGGGATGTTTTTATGTCAGCAACAGAAGCCCAAGCTCACGGCATTGTTGATCTTGTAGCGGTCGAAAATACCGGAGATTTCGCGTAAATCAGTAATTCCATTTCGAATCATAATCTAATTCGAATCAACCGTGATTCGAGATTTTATCTCCTTCCACGGGTCAAAGTCAAATATTAAACGGAAGTCATTTATAAGCATTCGGTTAGGATCGATCTAAACCAGCCGATTCTGTATACGATTCAGAATGCCAACTATTAAACAACTTATTAGAAACACAAGACAGCCAATCAAAAATGTCACGAAATCCCCCGCTCTTCGAGGATGTCCTCAGCGTAGAGGAACATGTACTAGGGTGTATGTGCGACTCGTTCTGTTCAGATCATGGGCTGGACAAAATAGACAAATTTTCCAGTACCAATGAATAGGATAGAATGGAATAACTCCATTCACTATCTAAAAAAAATCTATCATATACCTCTATTGTGTATGGAATTTATGGTTTCCATTGGTGCAAATCCAATCGCCTCGATTTGAGATGAGAAGCAATTCCTCATTGGTAGCAAATGGTTATCCATTAAGCGGGGGGAAATAGTATTCAAAAAGCAGAAAGATTATGCTCCTATTCTTGCAAGAACGGACTAACAGGGTCAGCTACCTAGCCAACCTTCATAATTAAATGCCGTCACTGTATGGATAGATCTCATTGCGAAAAGACCTATTATCTGGATAATTCATGGGTAGAGCCAAACAGTGTGAACTGTACAAGTTCACAATAACATTGATTAAATAAGGGAGGGGGCTCCGGTGTATAGAAAGGGCCTCACCGTTTAAGAAGTAACCATAGAAACGATGGAACCCACTATTTATCCATTTACTCCCCATTTACTATTTATTTTATACCTAGTATCTAGTACCGGTACAATTTCTTATTTCGAGATGAAATGCCTGGAAGAAATAGCAAATCGTGGTTGGGAAGGTCATAGTAGCAAAAGCCATTGGAATTTTTATTTTATACATCGGAAGAATCTGTTTTGTTATTAATAGACCAGGAGAGGGGAAAAGAATGACTGAAAGAAAAGAAATCAATTAGTTATTCATCAAAGTAAAATTGGATAAAATGATCAGAGTTAGGCGCGGATATATAGCTCGAAGACGTCGAACAAAATTTTTTTTATTTGCATCAACCTTTCGGGGAGCTCATTCAAGACTTACTCGAACTACTACTCAACAGAAAATGAGAGCTTTGGTTTCCGCTCATCGGGATAGAGGCAGACAAAAGAGAGATTTTCGTCGTTTGTGGATCACTCGGATAAACGCAGTAACTCGCGAGAATGGGGGATCCTATAGTCGATTAATACATGATCTGTACAAGGGGCAGTTGCTTCTTAATCGTAAAATACCTGCACAACTAGCTATATCAAATGGGAATTGTCTTTACATGATTTCCAATGAGATCGGATCGGCAAATAAGGAGATTGGCAGGAGTTCGTCGGAATGATTTAAACGGAATTCCCCGGAGAATGACCTCCGGGAAAGTAAGGTAGAGTCGAAATTTATATGATAAGTAGTAGGAATGAACGAACACGTTTCAATAAAGAAAGATTTCTTCCCCTATTATTTCTTGTTTTTTTTTCTTACGACGTCAAATCTGAATCTCCGGCTTTTTCGAACAGAGCATCCATCTCAGTTCCGATTTTCGTTCTGATTCAATTGAGAAGTAGGCCTATTTTTTTTTTCTGGCTCTAGTACCTGTAGTTCTAGGGGTCGACTCGGTTCTCTCAAACTGTTTCTCATTATTAAGAAAAGGTAACGAAGATAAAATACGAGCTTGTTTTATAGCAATAGTAATTAATCGTTGTTGTTTCAAGGTCAATCTATTGACTCGTCTAGATAATATTTTTCCTTGTTCACTAATAAATCGACTAATTAAACTCATGTTTCTATAATCAATTCGATCCCCCGATCCAATTGGGGGCAAACGCCTACGAAAAGATCGCTTGGATTTACGAAAAGTTCGCTTAGATTTATCCATGGTTTATTCCTTCTCTCTAAAATCCTATTTCTCCATTCATTCAGATCCGCCCAAAACAAAATCGGATTGGACTTGTTCATATATATGTAATTCCTTCCCATTCCATCTATTTCTTTATCTCCCCATGAATTGTATGCTTGTAACAATAGGGACAGAATTTTATCAATTCCAACCTGCCGGGCGTATTGTGTCGATTCTTTTCAGTAATATATCTGGAAACGCCCGGTGATTTCTTATTGGCACCATTTTTGGCACAACTGGTACACTCCAAAATAACTGTTACTCTGACATCTTTCCCCGCGGCCATAAACCTCCTTTGGATTTTTAATTCACTCAACTCTTCTATTTTTGATACGAACCGAAGAAGAAGAAAGGAACGAAAAATAAAAAGTAAATAGAAGTTGCTAACTGGAAATGAGATTCATAATATGAAAGATTTCGTTGCAATCAATAGATTAATAAAATAATAAGTAATACAATTATTTCTAACTATCAATTATTATTCCTAATCCCAGTATTTCATTTAAGTATTTTGTATGATCTCGAATAGCCTGCCCTAGATCCACATTTCTATTTCTATTCTCCCCCTATTCATTCTATCCTTAACCCTAGTTTAGCCGAGGTTCAGGCGACTCTTATTCTTTACCTGTTCTTCCTGAACAACCGAAGAAAAAGGGGGGAGGAACTAGTCACATATAATTTATTCTATCTCTAATCTTCTTTATTTCTTTCCACGTCAATAACTAGAATGAGAAACCACGTCAATAACTAGAATGAGAAAAAGGGGAATGCCAACGCATCCGGGAATAAACGATTGATCTCTATCAATAGACCTGCTAAAGACCCGAACCATAGAGTAGCTAGCACAGGTGCCACGGAGAGATATGTTTTTATATTTCGCATTGAAAATCCTCCTTATTTTATTTTTATTGTAATACGTATATGATCAGATGCATATGTGGTTAAAGTGTGGTTAAAGATCGCTTTGATTTGTATGCGGAATCCATAACTAAAATGGATATATACAATGATCCGATAGATGAGATCTTCCTGTCCCTAAAACGTAAAAAGATGCCCCCTTCTTCCCGAACATTACCTATAAATATTTATTCTTTTATTTTATGAGACCAAAAAGAATAAATTACAAGAGAAATTGTATATAGATGGAGGAAATAATGATGTGGAAAACAAGACAGGGATTCTCTACAATGACACTGTACAACAAGTGAAAGAAAGGGATGTAGCGCAGTTTGGTAGCGCGTTTGTTTTGGGTACAAAATGTCACGGGTTCAAATCCTGTCATCCCTATTTATTACTTCTCCTATGGGTAGTAACGAGGAATCCATTAAGATCGATTCAAATTGAACATAATCGAATCTGTAGTTGTAGTGTAATGATACTATATGGATGCAAGATGTACTGGGGATACAAAAAGAATCCTTTTCTTTATAGCCATAGCCGTATCTTCTGTTATAAGAAAGCGCTCTTAGTTCAGTTCGGTAGAACGTGGGTCTCCAAAACCCGATGTCGTAGGTTCAAATCCTACAGAGCGTGATTCTGTTCTTCTTATGTTGAATCACAAGAAAATAACTTAATTTGAACTCCAACCAAAATTGGACCTCCTGCAGATCAAGGAGGAGGTCAATCAAAAAAAAAAAAGAGATGTTACTCAATCAAAGGTCCAACTGATCACCGCGCCTGTATTGTAAATATGCAGTTACAAATAATCCGGCCAAAGTAATAGGAATTAAACCTAACACGATTCCAAATAGAAAAACTTCAATCATTTCGATTTGTTTGAAAGGGGAGAAAAAGGGAGGTAATATCTATTCCTAAATATTACTCCGAATTACCCATGAATCTCAATGACCAAGAATTGGCAATTGATGCTGGAGGAAACTATAGAATATCTGGGATTTCACACAAATCTGCATTTTCATTTTTATGAATTGTTCATTCAATTCATTTCAAATAAGTCGTATCTTGCTCAGACCAATCAATAGAGCTGGGGTTATAGTTGAAGCAGCCAGTAGAAAACCGAAATAACTAGTTATAGTAGGCATGAAGGGGCTAAATGAGATACGTTCTTTTTATACATATGTTTATAAAGCACTTTCCTAAGTTTCCATTTTTGTTTTGCGAGATACGATGATAAGAAAAAGTCCCAATTGACAGAATCAATTGAAATTGAAAGTTCTTGATTCATCAGTCATTATAGACGCCACTAACAAAGATAGAGTGAGAGAAGAAAAACAAAATGGATTCATCATTTGTGACATCTATCGGCCCCGGGCTTCCGAATCAACAGATTCAGTGAACAACTCATGAGTAAAGTAATAGTAATACGAGCTGTATCATGTGACTTCATTTACAAATGAAATACTCTTTGAGTAACTATGGACTAAAAGAATTGGATTAGAAAATCATTCCAATTGTGATCATTTCTTTTCTTTTTCAATTGGATCCATTTTGGAATTTGGAACGAACGACCCAATAAGACCTTTGACTTGAACTCATTGGATTCAATATTAGAGTAGGTTGGTTGATTGCACATAATATCTCGAATGAAAAGAAAAAAAGTATTCCACGGTCTCTCGAAGAAAAAAAAAAACCTTATTTCGGGTCCAACTCGATTCTAAAACGAGTAATTCCTACTATCCTTCTAGGTTCCACATTTTGTCTTTCCATATCATGGAGTCCTATCCTTGTAGATAGGTCAAGAAGGAACCTTTGGACCTAATGCAGCGCTCCCTACATTACGAATCTTGATTGCTCCAACTATTGTTTGTTCCATTTCCTTCATCGAATACTATCTGCTCTTGTACAACCAACGAATTACTTGAAATGAAAGGATTAGAATGAAAATACCTTTTCTACAAACATGAAAGGCATGAAAGGGGGGTTTTTAGATTTAGCATCCAATTGTGATAATATGAGAATTTCTTTCATGAATAATTAGAACCACCGACTCGCACTTTACACTTTATTTGATCAAGATTTGATCAAGATCTTTATCTTCATTCAGTTTCTATTCTGAAGTCAGTAATGGGAAACCTTATACTACAAACAAGAATTTTAGGAATTTTCTATTGAATGACATGTGGTTGTGCATAGACAAAGAACAAGAAAGGAATTATGTACCATTTTTTTTTTCGATACTGATTGAAACTGCATTGCTGTGTCAGAGGAAGGATAGCTATACTCATTCGGTATACTCTAAATGCACCCTTGGTACAATATTGACGATCTCACAAGGATGAAATATCAGTAGTTTTCCATTTACTGATCCCCATCTTTCACGGAATCGATCCCCCCTCTTTTGACTGTATATGTGGAGCTCGGCATGTCTGGAAGCACAGGAGAACGTTCTTTTGCTGATATTATTACCAGTATTCGATACTGGGTCATTCATAGTATTACTATACCTTCCCTATTCATTGCAGGTTGGTTATTCGTCAGCACGGGTTTAGCTTACGATGTGTTTGGAAGCCCTCGGCCAAACGAGTATTTCACGGAGAACCGACAGGGGATTCCATTAATAACTGGCCGTTTCGATCCTTTGGAACAACTTGATGAATTTAGTAGATCCTTTTAGGAGGCCTCAATGACCATAGATAGAACCTATCCAATTTTTACAGTGAGATGGTTGGCTGTTCACGGACTAGCGGTACCTACCGTGTTTTTTTTGGGGTCAATATCAGCAATGCAGTTCATACAACCATAAACCTAAAACCTAATAAAAAAAAAAAAAATTATAGAGCTACGACACAATCAAACCCGAACGAACAAAATGTTGAATTGAATCGTACCAGTCTCTACTGGGGTTTATTACTGATTTTTGTACTTGCTGTTTTATTTTCCAATTATTTCTTCAATTGAGAGAAATAAAATAGTAGGAATTCTCTTATCCCATTCGGAAGGATATCATACTCATAACTATCCATGACTGTTTATGTCTCTAGCATGACCACTTGATGAAATGTGGAGGGAAGTGGGATAAATGGCCGATACTACTGGAAGGATTCCTCTCTGGCTGATAGGTACTGTAACTGGTATTCCTGTGATCGGTTCAATGGGCATTTTCTTCTACGGCTCATATTCTGGGTTGGGCTCATCCCTGTAGTAATCGGATGAACCAGATTATAGACATAAAAGAGTAAGAACTCAACAGGACCTTTCCCCTCTTTGTTTGTCTGATTTGAGGGGAAAGGTCCTGTTGAGTTCTTACTCTTCGAGCAATACTTTGACCCGTTCCATATGAGTTGTAAGTTCATCCAGTGAACATAATCATAACATAATATTTGTAGAAATGACAAAATGGATCCTTTGCTCCGATGTTTTAAACCCCCCATCCCTTTGTTTCTGATGATGTTTTTGAAGAATCGGATCCGGTGATTGATTCATAGTATCTCTTCCGAAGCAAGAAGAAAGAAGGAATCAATCGATTTTCTGGATGACACAATATGGATTTATTCCAGATGAGGCACCCTGCAAATCATTTCTATACTAATGGAAGCTTACTCTATAAAAAAAAATCAAATTGGAACTATGATGAGATAATAAATAAGGATTTTAATATGCGCAAAAATCCAAGATTTCTGCTTTTTTGACCCGGAGCATTAAGACTCTTTTGCTTGAATGAGTCTTTTTTTTTTATAAGTTCATTGAAAAAATTCTATTTGCTCAATGAATTAACCTCCCCCCCGCTTTTTTTTCTGTCCACTACTTCTTCTGAATCCAAACAAAGAAGTTGTGATAGACCCGCAAAATATTCCTATTTTGCTTTTACGAATGGGAACAAGAATCATTATTATTTCGACACAACAAAAGGGCGAAAGATTCCTTTTCTTTTGTGGAAGATTAGGAAGACAAGATGAGTAATCCCCCTAGAACTATTTGTTCCTTTCATTTATCCCTTGTATTCTCCTCCCACTTATGCCTATTTATTATTTATTTTAATATATTACTATATTAGAATTAGTAATATTTAGAATAGAAACTATTGATGCATTCCATGGCATTTACAATCTGGCAGGCAATAGGAGACCCGGCATAGTCACGCCACTCCCATTTTTTTTTTGAAAAAAAAAAAGTCGTTTTGTCTTCTTCGGAATGTACATACTATTACTAGTAATGGGATACAAGTAATTCCCGACATCGCGCAGAAAAAGAAAAACAGTATAAACAAAGCAAACAAAAGGCTTTTCATGATTTTTTTGATCATACAACATATCTTTTTACCAACTTGCTGTTGAGGAATCCCTGGATCTAGAAATTCATTTCGGCCAATTGAACCTTCTCAAATTGTTTCTTTTTCAGAACCAAAAAGATTTGTGCCAGAATAACAGATGCCAAGAAGAACAGAAGCCCTTGGACACGTAATGGATCTTGAAGTACTATTTCTGCATCTCCCTGACCAAATCCACCCACATTGGGATTACTCGTTAATGGTTGATCAAGCTTGATGTATTCGCCCTCTGAAACAAGAAGTTCTGGTCCTGGAGGTATAATATCAACCGCTTGGTGCCCATCCGAGGCATCCGCTATGGTTATTTCATATCCCCCTTTTTCTTTACGTACTATTTTGCTTACTAGACCTGCTCCTGTAGCATTATATACTGTATTGTTACTCTTGCTCCCATCGGGATAAATCTGACCCCTTCCCCTGTTTCCACCTACATATATGGGATATTTTAAAAAGTGAACCTCTTTCTTCGTAGCAGGGTCTGGGGAAAGAATGGGGAAGACGATTTCACTATATTTCTGACCAGGAACAGGACCTATCACAAGAATATTTCTTTTAGTGGGACGATAATTCTGAAAAGACAGATTACCCATCTTTTCTTTCATCTCGGGAGAAATACGATCAGGGGGGGCTAATTCGAATCCCTCGGGTAAAATAAGAACAGCTCCCACATTCAACCCCCCCCTCTTACCATTAGCAAGAACTTGTTTCAGTTGCATATCATAAGGGATTCTAACAACTGCTTCAAATACAGTATTGGGAAGCACAGCTTGTGGAACCTCAATATCCACGGGCTTATTAGCCAAATGGCAGTTGGCACATACAATACGCCCAGTGGCTTCTCGTGGATTTTCATAACCCTGCTGCGCAAAAATGGGATATGCATTTGAAATGGATATCCGAGTTATTACATATATCATGATCAATACAGAAATTATCAATACAGAAATTGATCGAGTCATCTGTTTCTTTACCCAAGAAAAGGTGTTTCTATTTTGCATGGTCCAATCATTGATCTCGGAAATTTCTACAATAAATTAGGTGGGTAGCTAGTATAGTTCCCTATCCACGATTCTGTCATTGTACTGGAATATAGAATGGACGGGTGGAAGTATAAAAAATGGGTAAGGCTTTGAATGATTTGTTTATGTATGAAGTGACATTGAGTTCTTCATTCATTCATTGAATGATAAATCACTACAAGTGAAGGAGATACACGATTTAAAAAAAGGAAGATCCAATATTTCAAAATTGTATCTATAATGACTGGAAAAGTGGAAACGAGACCGGATATAACTTGCTCATTATGAGCAAATCCAAAATTTTGGTAGACCAAACCAATCATTAGTTCCCAACCATGGGGCGAGTGGAATCCGATACACAAATCAGTTAATAAAAGAATAGAAAAAGCTTTTATTGTATCGCTTAAGTTATAGAGGAACTCCTGAACCCAAGAATTAAGAATGACAAGTTCTTCATTACCCAGAATAGAATAAGCACTTAGAATAGTGAAACAGATTATATTTGTTGAGAAATGCAAAATGAGATGGATATGATCCTGATTGTGCATTCTGACCAATTGTATCGTTTCTTTGTAGATTCCTATACGAAGCTTTTGTATATGTGTCCCCGAATACTCCTTTATCATTTCGTCCAACAGGAACAGTTCTTCTAATTCTATGAATCTTTCTAGAACTTTCTTCTCTTGAATATCATTCAAAAAAGTTTCGGACTGCCTGGTATTGCACCAATTTATAACCCAAGATTCAAGACTTTTATTAAATGAGAGAGAGATCCCCCATGGCAGAAATACTATAGATGCAAGATATGGGAAGGGAGTCAATGCTTTCCTTTTTGGCACTTTCAATCTGTGAATTGTTAATGAACCTGGTTGATTCGTTGACTCTGTCTGATATTTCTATGAAGCACAAGTTCTATAACAAGGTATTGTGTAATTGTTTAGTCCTTAGCTCTAGAAAGAATATAGAATAAGGGTCCATTTCGAATGAAGAGATAATAAAATATTGTTTCCAGATATCTCAATTGGTCAAATTCAGACCAATTACATCTTCATTTGTTGCTTTCGAAGAATGCCCAAAAGAACCACTTGAAGTAACAAACATGAATATTATTCGGATTTCGAGACGGAAGAGCCCCCCTTGAATCAATCAATTATTTCAAAATGTTTCACTGATTATCCACAGCCCAGGAGAGGGGGTATCTCTGAAAAATACGGATGATGAAGCTGGCGAAACGGGAAATCAATTGGATGGTTATGAGAGATCCAATCATTTAGTCATCAAGGAACAAAGAAAAGGATAAAAAGAAAGATCGATTCACAAAAGAGAGAGAATTGACAAGATATGATCCATCTGTATCTAACGTATCCATTCGAAATATTGGGCCTCAAAATAGGAATTATTTACTCTGAAATGTTCTGATATATGTGATGAATACATACTTATTAGACTTGTTACGAATATGAAAGAATTGAGTTGAGTTCCATACGCATGAAAAGTGGACAAAAATGGCTTCTTATTATGGTTGTTCCGTATACGTCCACACGCTCTATTCTTTGGGTCACAGCAGTATTACCAATGGAATGGGGGAAATAGAATCTAACAAGATTTGCTTGAGCGAGCGCTTGGAAAGGAAAAAAGATGAATATCAATTCTCTTCCAAATTTTATGAAAAAGAGGATTACAGGGTTCCGGTTCCCTCCCTCATGCTGAGAAAGCATTCATTCCTCGCTCGGTTCATTTCAAAATACTTCAATTGGTACGCGCAAGAAATAGGCCCATTCAGCAGCTTTTTGTTCAATTTCTAGTGGACTTAAATTCTCATCAGTACGAGTCAAGGGAATGTCTCCCCGACCTCTGATTTCCATATAAAGGACACGGCGAGGATAAAGACCCTCTTTCACTTTCATTCTGATCGACCGGATATCTCTCATACGGAATCGAAGGAAGATGCGGCGATTTATTCCAGGAAACCCCCAACGAAAAATGCACACTATTCCTTCTTTTCTATCGAATCTGTCATAACCACTACCTACATTCCACGAAATTGTGCACCACAAATAGGAGCTAATGAACAGACCTGCGATACCATAGAAACACATCACGATACCTTGTGGAAAAAAAAGGATTTGCTGAGACGGGAATAAGGATATCAGATTCCGACCAAGATAACTGGAGATTCCAACCAATAAGAAGCCTATTGACCCTGAAAAAAGGATACATGCCCAGCAGAAATTACTTGTTTTTCGAGAACCCGTTATAAGTTCTATCCATATACGTTCTGATCGCCAGTTCATACTAGATCCAGTTGCATTCTATTGGAATTGAGAGAATAACCCCAATCAATTTGATTTTTTTTGTTCTTGCTCCCAAAGTAACTCTCATCAACTAGCACTGTGAACCATCAGGAGTAATTCATCAAATTGGTTATTTTTATAAAATCAAAAAGATCCCCTTCATATGATCCCACTATGTCTGGATATATCTACATATATATCCATTTATATTCCAGATATTCGATCTATTTTAAAACAGCTATATCCGCATACACATGCATTTATCCATATTTCTTGTATCCACATGCATAACAGCCCCTTCATTTGTGTTTGGAGGCAGCCATATGTCGTATGTCGTACTATTTCCACTAAATAGATATCTGTATTACGATCCAAGGGTTGAAAGAAATTGATGAGATTGGGTCCCATCAGTCTAGACAATCTTGTTTTTTTGAACATGAAGAGATAAAGAAGCCATTGCAATTGCCGGAAATAATAGGCCTACTAAAGGCACAAAAATAGAGGGTAAGTTAAGATCTGTCATAGAATGGGTGCCTCGATTTAATATTTGTACCTGTTATAAAGATATCTATCATAAGTATATCTATTATAAGTATTATAAGTATATTATAAGTGCAAGGAATTTAGAACGAAATGAGTGTACCTATTCATCTTTCTCCACGAAATATATGTATGAGAATCTACTTTATTATTCTTGTTCCCCCGCCCCTATCTTCTAAGAAAGGAATTTCTTACGAGTTCCTGAAAAATTCGTTAGAATTCGATCCAACAGGGATTCATAGTGAAAAATAGAGGGCTCCCAGGAGGTATAGAAATATGCAAGACTTCTATCTATTAATTAGAATAATTAGAACATCTGATACGTACGAAGAAAACACAAAATGATTTTTGATTTCCTTAATTACACGGAACGAAGAAATTACACGGAACGAAGAATCAACTATTTTATCCTGTTGATAGAGGGTTCCTGATTAGGAATCAGGAATAGAGCGAGGTAGGATAAAAAAAAAGATCTGGAGGAAAAAAAAAAGTCATTTAGAACTTATGTGAGAAAAGAAACCCCCATTCTTGTTATTTCGATTCCGATGAACTAAATACTTGTTCGCTACAAATAACTGAACCTAGCGCTCTACTTTTATTTGTATTTGTTTATTTGATTCAAGGGAAAGAACCCGTGGAGCTGAAATAACTCACTTGGAACACCTTTTAAAGGATTACGTGGTACGATTAGATCGAATAAGCCCTTATGGAATAAATACTCAGCCGCTTGTGAACCCTCGGGTATTGTCTTCTTCAATGTTTGTTCAATTACTCTTTTACCCGCAAATGCAATGTAGGCATTGGGTTCGGCAATAATTATATCTCCCAACATACCAAAGCTGGCTGTCACTCCACCGGTTGTAGGAGAGGTAAGGATTGATACATAGAATAACTTTTTATTTGATTGATAATTATATAAAGCGGAAGATATTTTAGCCATTTGCATCAAGCTCAAACTTCCTTCTTGCATGCGTGCTCCTCCAGAAGCACACACTATAATAACTGGGAGAGATCTATTAGTAGCACACTCGATCAAACGGGTGATTTTCTCACCTACTACGGATCCCATACTACCTCCCATGAACTGAAAATCCATAACCCCAATGGCTATTGGAATACCATTTAGTTGGCCTATGCCTGTTTGAACAGCCTCAGTTAAACCTGTCGTTCTTTGAAAAAAATCGATACGATCTCTATAAGGTTCCTCCTCAGAATGAAATTCAATAGGGTCCATAGAGATCATGTCTTCATCCATAGGATCCCAAGTGCCCGGATCAATCGAAAGTTCGATTCTATCTGAACTACTCATTTTCAAATAATATCCACATCGTTCACAAATATTCATTTTTGACCTAAAAAATTTCTGATAATTCAATCCATAACAATTTTCGCATTGAACCCACAAACGTCCATATTTTGTATTTATATCGAAATCACTGCCATTAATGCTAGTTCTTATACTCGAACTCTCACTGTCACTACCACTTAAACTCTCACTACAAATGTCACTATAAATGTCACTATCAATACTGATTTCAGAATGAAGATAACTATCAATGCAACTATTAATGTGATTATTCCAACTATATTGAGTTACATACATGTAACGATCATAGTTGCGATTGTAACTCTTAGGCCCACTATTCAGATAACTAGAAAAAGAACGTTTATTCAAATAACTAGAAAAAGCACTTTCTAGTTCACTCAGAAAGTAACTATCATTGTGAATCTCAAAAATCTGATTTTCAATATCAAAATATACGGAATAACTGTCACCATTACTATCCCTAACCAAAAAAGTGTCATCAGAGATGAAACTCCAAATGCCCCTGACACCGAATAAATGATCAACATTACTACAACTATAACTGCCATTATCACTCCAACTATGAATGTTTTTATCTATACCATTTATAATGGGGGTTTCACTTCCACTGGCATTTCCAATAGGACCAAGACTGTCCGCTGATTTACTTAACCCACACTTGTGTTCTAACTCCTCGTTAGACAACATCGAATTGAACCACCATTTTTCCATAGAATATTCCTGCCTCCTGTTTGAAAATACAATAGATGAA